ATTGAAAAAAAAAATCTTTCTATATAGATAGATATTGAAGTGCTATCTCGGATTCAAAAAAAAAAAAAAAAGAGAATCATTTCTTTCAATACTCACTTATTATTAGTTAACAATCCTAATCCTCATATGCTTAATTCTGATAGGAAATAAAATAGTAAAATAATTATTCATCGAATGACTATTCATCTATTGTATTTTCATCAAATAGGGGGCAGGAAGATTCTATGGAAAAATGGTGGTTCAATTCGATGTTGTCTAACGAGAAGTTAAAGTTAGAACATAGGTATGGTTTAAGTAAATCAATGGGAAGTCTTGATGCTATTGGCCATACCAGTGGAAATGATGAACCCCTTCTAAATGATATGGAGAAAAATTGGAGTGATAGTGTTAGTTATAGTTTCAGTAATGTTGATTATTTATTTGGTATCAGGGATATTTGGAGTTTGATCTCTGATGACACTTTTTTAGTTAGGGATAGTAATGGTGACAGTTATTCCGTATATTTTGATATTGAAAATCATAGTTTTGAGATTGACAATGATAGTTCTTTTCTGAGTGAATTAGAAGGTTTTTTTTCTAGTTTTTTGAATAGGGGGTCTAAGAGAAACAATCACTACTATTATCATTACATGTATGATACTCAATCTAGTTGGACTAATCACATTAATAGTTGCATTAATAGTTATCTTCGTTTTGAAGTCAGTATTAATAGTTCCATTTCAGGTGGTACTGACAATTACAGTGACAGTTACATTTATAATTTCATTTGTACTGAAAATGTAAGTGGTAGTGAAAGTGGAAGTTTTAGTATAAGAACTCGTAATAATGGCAGTGATTTCAATATAAGAGGAAGATCTAATGATTTCGATATAAATAAAAAATACAGACATTTATGGGTTCAATGCGAAAATTGTTATGTATTAAATTATAAAAAACTTCTTAGGTCAAAAATGAATGTTTGTGAACAGTGTGGATATTATTTGAAAATGAGTAGTTCAGATAGAATCGAACTTTCGATTGATTCGGGCACTTGGGATCCTATGGATGAAGATATGGTTTCTATGGACCCCATTCAATTTCATTCAGAAGAGGAACCTTATAAAGATCGTATCAATTCTTATCAAAGAAAGACAGGTTTAACTGAAGCTGTTCAAACAGGCATAGGTCAACTAAACGGTATTCCCGCAGCAATTGGGGTTATGGATTTTAAGTTCATGGGAGGTAGTATGGGATCTGTAGTAGGTGAGAAAATCACTCGTTTGATTGAGTATGCTACTAATCGATCTCTACCTGTCATTATTGTGTGTGCTTCTGGAGGAGCACGCATGCAAGAAGGAAGTTTGAGCTTGATGCAAATGGCTAAAATATCTTCTGCTTCATATAATTACCAATCCACTAAAAAGTTATTCTATGTACCAGTCCTTACATCTCCTACAACCGGTGGAGTAACAGCCAGTTTTGGTATGTTGGGAGATATCATTATTGCTGAACCTAATGCGTACATTGCATTTGCGGGTAAAAGAGTAATTGAACAAACATTGAATAGGACAGTACCCGATGGTTCACAAGCGGCTGACTATTTATTCCATAAAGGCTTATTTGACCCAATCGTACCACGTAATCCTTTAAAAGGTGTTCTAAGTGAGTTATTTCAGCTCCATGGTTTCTTTCCCTTGAATCAAAATTCAAAAAATTAAAGTATAGCACTAGATTCAGTTATTTTGTTTGTAGCGAACAAGTATTTAGTTCATCATAATAAAAAAAAACTAAGAAAAATGTTCTTTGGTGATATAAGTTACACTTTCTAGTAAGAGTCAGAAGTTTCGGATAATTTTTTTTCTTTAAATTTAATATTTTAATATTATTTTTATATTTCAAATTTCTATTTTAATATAAATATATTATTTAGAAATTATATATTTATATATACTTAATTGTTTATATATACTTAGTAGTATAATATACTATAAAATACAATAGTCAATATTACCTAATATTACTTATAATAGATATACTTATCATATCATAAGATATCTTTCTAATAGATACAAATATATAGATACAAATATTAAATCGAGGCACCCATTCTATGACAGATCTCAACTTACCCTCTATTTTTGTGCCTTTAGTGGGCCTAGTATTTCCGGCAATTGCAATGGCTTCTTTATCTCTTCATGTCCAAAAAAATAAGATTGTCTAGATCCAATGGGACCAAATCCTATCAATTTATTTCAACACTGTATCATAATACAGATATTTTTTTAGTGCAATATGGTACGATATGTGGCTCTTTCCACACACAAATGAAAGAACTGTTATGTATGCGGATACATGCTATCTGCATAAATGCATGTATATATATATAGCTGGTTAAAAATGGATCAGTAAATATTTTTAATAGAAGGTCAATGTATCTAACCAATTACTCCACATCAGAATAGTGCTAGTTGATGAAAGTTACTTCGGGATCAAGAAAGGTAAAGTCAAATTTGGGTTATTCTCTCAATTCCAATCGAATGCAACTGGATCTAGTATAGTATGAATTGGCGATCAGAACATATATGGATAGAACTTATAAGGGGGTCTCGAAAAACAAGTAATTTTTGCTGGGCCTGTATCCTTTTTTTAGGTTCACTAGGATTCTTAGCGGTTGGAACTTCCAGTTATCTTGGTAGGAATCTGATATCCATATTTCCATCTCAGCAAATTCTTTTTTTTCCACAAGGAATCGTGATGTCTTTTTATGGGATCGCAGGTCTGTTCGTTAGCTCCTATTTGTGGTGCACAATTTTGTGGAATGTAGGTAGTGGTTATGACCAATTCGATAGAAAAGAAGGAATTGTGTGCATTTTTCGTTGGGGATTTCCTGGAATAAATCGTCGCATCTTCCTTCGCTTCCTTATGAGAGATATCCAATCAATCAGAATTGAGGTTAAAGAGGGTCTTTATCCTCGTCGTGTCCTTTATATGGAAATCAGAGGTCAAGGGGCCATTCCCTTGACTCGTACTGATGAGAATTTTACTCCACGAGAAATTGAACAAAAAGCTGCCGAATTGGCCTATTTCTTGGGCGTACCAATTGAAGTATTTTGAAATGAATTGAACACAATAAAGAATAAATGTTTTATCGGCATGGGGGAAGGAACTTGCTAATTCCTTTTTTAATACAATTGAAGTCTTTTTGGAATGTTCATTTGAACAAAACATGTTAGATTATTCTATTTCCTCCTTCCTTTGTCGTGGCGACTCCCATAGAATAAACCAAAAAAGCAGGAGGGCGTATATGGAATAACTATAATAAACTATACTATAATAAAGAAGAAAATTAAGAAAAGAAGAAATTTTTGTATACCATTTGTATACCAAAAGTATTTCGTATGCGTATGGATCCCAACTCAATTCTTTTCTACTAGAAAATTTCTACTAGAAAAAAGACTAATCTAAGGCTAATATAATAAGTAAGGATTCATCAAATATATCCAAGATTTATTTCGTAATACGGAATTCATCTCATCTTTTTAGGCCCAAAATTTTGATGATACCTTTTTTCCTTGGTTGTGGCTAGGCGGTGAAACATTTCGAAATAATTAACTGAGGGGGGTTTTCGTTTCTAAATCCGATTCGTTATTTTAAGTGGGTTTTCGAGTATTCATAGAAAGGAACAAATGAAGATGAAATTGCTTCGAATTTGCCCATTCGAATTTGCCCAATTGAGATATCTAGGAATAATATTGATTTTGCATTTTTATCCGAAAAGGGCGAACCCTTATCCCATTTCTATATTCCTTCTAGATCCAAGAACTAAATTCAATTTTGACACAAAAATTGGAATGAATAGACCCATAGGTTCAATACCTTGTTATAGAACTCGTGCTTCAGAGAAATATCATATAGAGTCAACGAATGAAGCAGGTTCATTAACGATTCAATTCACAGATAAAAAATGAAAAAAAAGAAAGCATTGCCTTCTTTCCCATATCTTGTATCTATAGTATTTTTGCCCTGGTGGGTCTCTCTCCCATTTAATAAATGTCTGGAACTTTGGGTTACAAATTGGTGGAATACCGGGCAATCCAAAACTCTCTTGAATATCATTCAAGAGAAAAACGTTCTAGAAAGATTCATAGAATTAGAAGAACTCTTTCTGTTGGACGAAATGATAAAGGAGTACCCGGAGACACATATACAAAAACTTCGTATAGGAATACACAAGGAAACGATACAATTGGTCAAAACACACAATGAATATCATCTCCATATCATTTTGCATTTCTCGACAAATATAATCTCTTTCGCTATTCTAAGTGGTTATTTTATTTTGGGTAATGAGGAACTTGTCATTCTTAATTCTTGGGTTCAGGAATTCCTCTATAACTTAAGTGACACAATAAAAGCTTTTTCGATTCTTTTAGTTACTGATTTATGGATTGGATTTCACTCGACTCATGGTTGGGAACTAATAATTGGTTCGTTCTACAACGATTTTGGATTGGCTCATAACGATCAAATTATATCTGGTCTTGTTTCCACCTTTCCAGTTATTCTAGATACAATTGTGAAATATTGGATTTTCCATTATTTAAATCGTGTATCTCCTTCGCTTGTAGTCATTTATCATTCAATGAATGAATGAAGAACTCATTTGATCTCCTGATATCAATCAAATAAATCAGAATCTTTCTTCCTTTATAAAGAAACCATTTTGAATCTTACTTAATTCTTTATATTTTATTTCTACCAGTTCAAGGTATTCGTCCTATATTACAGTACAACTATTCCAGTACAATGACAGACTCGTGCATAGGGAACTTTACTAGTTCCCTATCTAATTTATTGTAGAAATTCCGAGATCCATGATTGGACATGCAAAATAGAAATACTTTTTCTTGGGTAAAGGAACAGATGACTCGATCCATTTCTGTATCGATCATGATATATGTAATAACTCGAGCATCCATTTCAAATGCATATCCCATTTTTGCGCAGCAGGGTTATGAAAA